ATAAAACAAATAATAAATAGTTTAATCCGATTAGATTTCATGCAAATGTAGTAGTATACCAATAACGGGAACTAGTTAGGATTAGGATAACTCGATAAAAGTTTTGATTGAATATGGTTGAATAATCATTCTAGGCTGAAAAGTTTTCGATTTTTATAGTTAGAATTGATTGGTCGTATCTATCCAATACCTATAATCTACTATGATAACGTATGATAACGACTCGCTATTCACTCGGGTTCTGAGTCATAATCATTATGTAGGAGAGATGGCCGAGTGGTTCAAGGCGTAGCATTGGAACTGCTATGTAGGCTTTTGTTTACCGAGGGTTCGAATCCCTCTCTTTCCGTACCTTCAGCTAAACCACCAACGGTACTTATCATCTCAAATCAACTAATAATGGATACCATTAGTCCAAGACAAGAGTTAGGCTTTCCTTTGATATAGATTCCATATTCCTAATTGTTGTGGTACCTAAAATTAAACTACTGAAAAAAGGTCGACAAGGAATTCAAATATGGCAGCCAATCTCTTACTTCGACGAAAAGAGAAGAGAGCAAAATAGCCCTAATCTTTTTTTTGTTAGTTAGGTTTAAGTTTGACGGGAATAATATTCTACGACTAGCAATTCGTTTATTTTCAAACCGACCCATTTATTATCTATTATTTGATTGACTACTCCTTTATATTGGAACGGGTGAAGAGTCAAATATTTTGGCACTTCCTCATGAGGGGATGAATCAAGAGAATTTTTAATCAGAGTTTGGGATTTTTGTTCATCCTTCGCTGTAATAACATCTCGTGGTTTGCAGCGATAACTTGGTATATCTACTATACGACCATTAACTAAAACATGTCTATGGTTAACTAATTGGCGGGCTCCAGGAATAGTCGACGCCATACCCAATCGAAAAAGGATGTTATCCAAGCGCATTTCAAGTAATTGTAGTAAAACCTGACCTGTTGAACCTTTGGCTTTTCCCGCGATACGGACATATTTAAGTAATTGTCGTTCTGTAAGACCATAATGAAAACGCAATTTTTGTTTTTCTTCTAGACGAATACGATATTGAGATCTTTTACCGGAACGCGATTGGTTTCTAAGATCACTTCCGGTTCTAGGCCTTTTACTAGTTAGTCCCGGTAAAGCCCCCAGACGGCGTATTTTTTTGAAACGAGGACCTCGGTAACGTGACATAAAGACTCCTTATTTTATTTTAATTTTACAGAATAAACCTAAATTAAAACTGAACTATAAATGAAGTGAAATCAACTGAAGTATTCTACTACAAAGAATAATGAGATAAATTATATCAATATACGGACTCTTTTGTATGCTTATTGTATGTATATATAAAAAAAAGGATCCTTTTTTTTATATATTTTTACTGTAAAGATATAACTCCTCCTATTTTTATTCATAGTTGGACGTTCTTACAAGATAATAGATCGGTGACCCTTAACCCTTAGAAAAGGGGAGGAAGCCTTTAATTTAATACTATTTTTCAGCATTCTTTAGATTTCACGTTTCACGGAGACATTAGCAATCACGTAAAAAAGCAACCAAATAGATAGAAGCCAGCTATCGGAATCGAACCGATGACCATCGCATTACAAATGCGATGCTCTAACCTCTGAGCTAAGCGGGCTCACACAATAGAAATTGAGCATGCATAGGAATTCAATAACCTACTGGGATCGTAGCTATTAACTATCCATCCTTAGCTATTCATAATTAATATGAGTCTAGAAAAGAATAGAAAGCGCATATTTCAAATAAATATTTAATATTTATAGATGATAACCATTAATTGACTATAGCGATATGTAATTTATATTTATTTATCTTCAGTATCGGAATTAAACAGTCACATTTAAAATGATATTTTCATTTTTTATTATTATCTATTACTTTAACTATAGAAACTATATATTTTTCTAATATTTTATATTATTATATTTGACTATATATCATATATATATATCTTTAGAAATAGATTTCTATTTTTTATTGAATTACGAATTGATTAGCTATAGTAATTAGATTACTAAGTAATAGTAATTCTTAATATTGATTTAATTATAATTCATTTCCATTTCGTTTTTAGTTAAGGAAATCATCAAAATGAAAGAAAGAGACGCAATCCCGATCATAATGAGACATTACTCCGCTTTCAGTCATAAATAAAAGCATAAACTAAGACAAAATCGACCGTTTGAGTATTCAAAATTTATCGGGGCAAATGGGCGGAAAAAAAGACTATATATGTGATATATATCCAGCTAGATTGAATTGTGGGTACAGAAATGATAAAATAATTTCTGATTGAACCAAATATAAGATATGGGTCTCCGAAAGAAATGACAGAAGATAGGCAAAAAATCAAATTCAAATTAGGAGTAAATGCTTTTAGATATAGGAATCCCTATCTAATCAATTAAAAGGTTACAGCATAGCCTAAAATAAATGAAAAAAAAAAGGGGAACGATATCACAATTA